ATCCTTGACGGGCCACAGGGTCTTCTGAAAATTATTACAACACACTATTATAATATGTTCCATTTTTCCATAGAAATGTGAACGTTCAAGAAAGGCTCCAGAAGATGTTGATCGTAAATAACAGGATTGTTTATGAAAAAAAACTAATAAAAATTCGCATTCAGATACATAAGAATTGTACAGGAACCAAAATAGTCTTTTATTTTCTTTTGAAAAAACATAAATAGTTTTATTACTCTGAATAGTTTTATTCAGATTCTGATATTTATGTAGAAAAAATCGCAATAAATGTAAAGAGGGAATATCTTGAATCCAGCATTGAAGGATTTGAACCAAAATTTCAAAATGGATAGGATGGGGTATTAGTATATCTGAAACATTATTTAAATGAGATAATTTGTCCTCTAAAAAAGGAAATATTGAATGAATAGATCCTAAATTCTGAGATTTTGGTATTTCTTTTTCTTCGGAGGAAGATACTAATTGTAGCGAGAATGGAATTTCCACAATGACTGAAAAACCCTTTGATACCATTTGAGAATAAAAAAAATGAGAATAAAAATAATTGGTGTGTCCACCGAATCTATTTTGATTAGAATCATTAACCAAATCAATCAAAAAATTCTGTTGATACATTCGAATAATTAAACGTTTTACAAGTACTAAACTCAATTTATTGTTATAACCAATAAATTCGATAGGTTCGTAAAAAATCGAACCATTTAAACTATCATCATGAGCAAGTGTGTAAATATACTCCTGCAAGAGAAGCGGATATAGGAAGTGTTGTTGCGGAGATCTATCTTTTTTTAAATACCCTTGTAATTCTTCCATTTACATTTTTCTACTTGAAACAGAGACACAAGACAGGAGGCATTTCTTGGGTTATCAAATGATACATAGTGAATGATACATAGTGCAATATGGTCCGAACAGGGTATATAATTACAGTATATATAGTTAAGAAATAAAGATAGACCCCGGAGACCTAGAATCCAATCAACAGGATCCTTTTCCTCTCCTTTTCTATACAATAGGTTTTATCCTTTGTTAAAATTACAAGAGAGTAAAAAATCCTTTATTTTTGCAACCTGATCGCTCTTTTGATTTTGGAAAAAATTAGATTCTCTTTACTTTATCAGTATACTGTTTCTTCTACACATCCGTCTCCAAAGAGAATAGTTAGGATTTTTTTTTCATAAAAAAATAAAAAATAATCAATGATTCACTCGCATAAAAACCTTTTTCTGCACTGGCACTAATCTATTTTTAACATCCAAATTAGATCGGGTAATTATTCCAATTTTAAGAATATAAGCTCGTTGCTTTTTGTTTTACCAAAATTAGGGCTAAAAGACGATATCCATTTATTCACTAGACCCAACTGTAAATTTCTTTTGTCTCCTTCCAAAAATAAAAACAATTATTACGACATGCTGTTTTTTCCTTCATTACCTTTTAAGATCAGTCGTGGTCTTATATAGACTCTACCAATAGTCTGGACGAATTCGTTGCTTCATCCAAATGTGTAAAAGATCATAGTCGCACTTAAAAGCCGAGTACTCTACCGTTGAGTTAGCAACCCGGATTGTAGATACGATAAAAAAAAAAAAAAAAAAAATTGATCCCATCCCGCCAAAAAAAAAAGATTGAACTAGCAAAAAATCAAATTTAAAAGAAAATATTTTTTAATCAATTATAAACACCAATCCACTAAAATAGGTAGGATTGGATTAAAAAATAATAAATTCTCAATAGATATATCTAAATATCTATAATTAAAACTTATACCCATTTTTCTCTTGATCCATTCCATTTTTTTTTTTTTTACGTCTTGTATACCAGTAAATTCAGTAAACACATCCTTATGACTAAGGTGACTAAGGCTAAAGCAAAGGAAAAATAAATATAAGGCAGGAATAAACAGATCCATTTTATTTATCTATGATCAAATTATATTTGTTCGGTACACCATTGTCAATATAAATAGAATGCTGAGAAAAAAATTCTAAATAAATCAAATTAAGGCCTTGTGTTAGATTAGCACAATCTAAATAAAAAAATAAATTTGAATGCAAAAATAAATAAAGGCAGGGTAGAGAAAAATATCGAGTTGATTCAATCAAAAGAGGTACAATAACCGAAATTGACCCTGTCTTTGTCGGTAAATTAAATTACTACAATAACAATAAATAATAAAATAATAAGTGAGCAAAAAAAAGAGCAAACAAATTATGGAGAAATAATTATACAAAGATAGATGCTAGTCCCCTCTCTTTTTTATTCAATTTTTTTAATTTAATTAAATTAACAGTTAACCCAATATTCCTTCTTTAAATAATTCTGTCTTCCTTAAAATATCATGAACAGTTACTGTGGGTTGAGCGCCATTTTCAAGGAAATATAGAATAGCGGGAACATTTGAATAGGTTTGATTCTTTATCGGATCGTAAAAACCTACCTTCCGAAGATCTCTTCCTTCTCTTCGGGACCGAACATCAATTGCAACGATTCGATAGATGGCTCATCGGGATAGATGTAGATAAACAATGCCCCCCCTAGAAACGTATAGGAGGTTTTATCCTCATACGGCTCGAGAAAAAATGATTCTAATTTCTGTATATAACGGCAAATATATCCATAAAATACTGAATAAATAATTATGATTAAAGTGGTTTTTTCTTCCTCTTTCCTTACGAAAGTTAAAAAGATCTCATTTGTACTCATAACTCAAGTTGGGTAATTCTGAGGAAATCCTTAGATATTTATTGAGCCGTCTCTAACCTCTTTTGTTTGTCTCGAATCAATTTTTATTCCGCATTTTGATCCAATTGTTGAGACAATTAAAAATAGTGTTTCCTTGTTCCGGAATCCTTTATTTTTGTTTTGTGAAATCATTGGGTTTAGACATTACTTCGGTGATCCTTACTCCTTTCAAAAGGGCAGCAACATACCTTTTGTTTTTTCTCTTATTTCTTTCTATAGAAAAAAATAAGAGAGATTGATTCCCTTGTGATACACTTTTGATCGAATATAGTTTTATGAATTCCGACAAATATTACTTATTTTATTTTTTATTTCAAACTTGTTTGAATTTTAACCCTTTTCAATTTATATAATTTATATTATAAATATATATTATAGAGGATATATTTACAAAGTTGGTTCAACTTATTGATTTTTATTGTCACTAACCCTAGATTCTTCCCCCCAATAAATAAATCTCAATACTTTCTGCTCGAGCTTCATCATGTACTTTTTTTTTAGATTAGAACCCAACACAAATTAGGTTCCTAGTAAAAAGAACAAACTATGTCGAGCCAAGAGCATCTTCATTCTTATAGAAAATGGCGGATGTAAGAATCCACAGTCAATCATGTCCTTCAAGTCGCACGTTGCTTTCTACCACATCGTTTTAAACGAAGTTTTACCATAACATTTCTCTTATTTAATTTCAAACTGATATGGAATTGATTCAATATGAAATCATGAATAGTCATTGGATCAACGGATATATGTATATATTATTATATATTATGATATGGCCGGTCGTATAGTTTTGATTTTATATTATATCTATAAATAGTCTCTATATTAAATATATAATAATATTTTACTTTTCTTACTTTACGGAAAAGTCTTACTCAGGAAGGATCCCTTTTTTTTCTTGAACAAATAAATTAAAAACCTCAAAGAAAGGGGCTGGGACGGAAGGATTCGAACCTCCGAGTAACGGGACCAAAACCCGTTGCCTTACCGCTTGGCCACGCCCCATTGAAATTTATATTCAACACTAATAAATACTAATATTATATTAGTATTGGTTATTCGTCAATTCTAGTATGTAATATATTGTTGCTAGGTTTCTATACATGAAGAGATAGAATCAAAAAATTCATTGATCATTACATTGAATTCAATTAAGATATTGTATGAAAGTATAATTCTTTGTATTCTTGTTTGAGAATTGAAAGGAGTTTTTGATTTGGGATAGTTCAAAGAATAAAGAAGGATTTTTTTGCCTGCCTTTTTCATTTTTACCTTATATTATAAAAATGACTCAATCAAAATTAAATTATCTAATCTACAAGAACGAAATTTTTGTTATGCTTAATATCTTTAGTTTTATCTGTATCTGTCTTAATTCTATCCCTTATTTGAGTTCGAGTAGTTTTTTCTTCGCCAAATTGCCCGAGGCTTATGCTTTTTTCAATCCACTCATAGACATTATGCCTATCATACCTCTATTCTTTTTTCTCTTAGCCTTTGTTTGGCAAGCTGCTGTAAGTTTTCGATGAAATCTTCAATATTCTCCTAAATTCATGATTAAAAAAAAAAAAAAAAAACACACTTCATTATAGCATAGCATATGCGGTACGAAAAAAATGGGTAATCTATTCCCCCTAAAAAAATGATATCTTGGAGATTTTGTAATGCTTACTCTCAAACTCTTCGTTTATACAGTAGTGATATTCTTTGTTTCTCTCTTCATCTTCGGATTCTTATCTAATGATCCAGGACGCAATCCAGGACGTGAAGAATAAACATAAGACATTTTTAGCTTTGCTTTTTTTAAGAATTCTTTATTCCATTAACTATTTTAATCAAGGGATCCAGTGATGAGGGATAGCGGAGAGAGAGGGATTCGAACCCTCGGTATAAATAAAAATCATACAACGGATTAGCAATCCGCCGCTTTAGTCCACTCAGCCATCTCTCCCAACTAAAAATTGTTAATTGTTTATGTGATATAACAGGTAAAGTTGAAGTAAAGATTGATCAAAAACCCCTCATCTTCTTTCTTTTCTTATTTTTTCTTATTAGAATTTAGAATAGAAAAATATAAAAAACAATCAATTCAATATATATATATAAATATTATGATGATAATATACGATATAAAAAATTTTGATCAGATCAGCAATTCAATTTATATAATGATTTGAAACAGATATCACCAATAGAAGGACTACCTTACTTTTTATTTTGTACGAAAAAAT